CTTGATGGTGAAATGGTAGACACGCGAGACTCAAAATCTCGTGCTAAAGAGCGTGGAGGTTCGAGTCCTCTTCAAGGCATAATATTGAGAATGCTCATTTCATGAGCAATTTCATAACAGATTTTGGATCTAATCAATATTGACGAGTATCTTATCTGTTGATACGAAGTATTCCGGCGATCCTCACGATCCGAGTCCGAGCTGTTGGAATCGGCAGCGGATCACGAAATCTTGGTGATCTTCTCTATAGGAGTCCGTTTGGAAATCGTCCACCCTGCGCGCACCCCCCGAGTATAGGATTCAACAGGAATCGCACAAGGTAGATTGATAGAAACCTCTGGTAAAAGACCCACAAGTACCCGTAACCCAGCAAAGAAAGTACATTACATTAGGGATTGGCGACTTACCCATTCAGTGACTTTGGCACTGGACGTTCTTAAAATGGGGTCGGGTGAATTAGAGAATAGACAGACGTCTGTTGGCATTCCAGCCTATCCGAAAGAGGATCGTACCTCTTGGTCTCTGAATAGGACGAACCCGCCTACGTGGATATCTTTGCTTCGGAACAAAGCAATTAGAATTAGGCTCGGTCAACTGGAATGTGTATTATCCATATGGGAGATCTTCCAATTGAGGAGATCCATCGACCTGAGACGAAGAGAAAGGTCTATCTATCTTCTTTAGTTATTCAATGAAACCAATGATTCGTTATTGGAGCAGATAGCAACAACCATTTCAGCGGACATGCGTATTTTCCGATGGATTGACATGGTTTCATTAGTAGAAATTGTTTGATGTAGCGAGTAATAGGCTCTTTCGACGTTCAAGAATTCTTGTTTAGGCAGTTCATATCATCCACACATAGTGATCTAAGATTTCAATTCTTCCATGTTTCAGCAGTAGCATATTGTTCCATGGAGCTAAGGCCAAAAAGATGGAAGAAACAAGTGTTTCCACGACTCTACCATCCGGCCAATTCTGTTCCACTTAATAATCCCCTTTTCATGGGCACATATCTTTACGGCTAAGGAATGGGGAATCTTTCTCCTGTTACATGAATCAAATGTTTCATTTCATCCGGGAAAAGCCATCTCTTTCTCAACAATGTCTTTGTCATTTGATCCAATAGCGTTCCGTTAGATAGGAACAGATTTGATAAATACTGATAACTCTCGGATAGAGTATTAGAACGGAAAGATCCATTAGATAATGAACTATTGGTTCTAAACCATCTCTGGCGATGAATCAACAATTCGAAGTGCTTTTCTTGCGTATTCTTGATGAACCAGCGTTTATATATAGATGTAGGAGGATTTGTTTGGGAAGCAATGAGCCCCTTTGACATCTCTTCATCTGCAAAGAATTCTCGACGTGAAAACACAGAGACAGAGGGCTGATCTTTGAATAGGGAAAAGGATGGATCCGCAGGGTCCCAAATGAATTGGCTTGTTCGAAAAAAGCCTTGTTCTTTGGAAGATCTATCTCGTGTCTGGTACTGCATGGTTCCACTCTGCAAGAACTCCGAATCATTCTCTTGAAGCTCATCCTCTTTATGATAAATGATCCATTTGCCCCGAAATGACCCAGTCCAATAGGGAAATCCCAATTCAGTGGGCCTTTCGATACAATCAAATCGCCATATTCTAGGAGCCCAAACTATGTGATTGAATAAATCCTCCTCTATCTGTTGCGGATCGAGGACCCCTTCCCCTTCTTCAAACTCCGATTCGTATTTTTCATATAGAAATCTCTGATCAACGATAGAACAAGATCCATTTTGCATCATATCTAACTGATTCCTTGGTTCGGGCCGAAGAAGTAATGTCACTCGATTATTATCAAACTGACTGCAAGATTTTTCTGTCCGTGAGGATCCCGCCAGAGCCAGAGCGCCTTCTACTTCTAATAGTAATAATAGTAATAGGCCATGAACTAGATCAGAATCGTTCTCGACGAATCCATAAGAAGTGATCCAATTTTTTTCATCGTGTCTGGATGAAGACCAAAGATCTTGAGCGACCGATCCGGCAGAACAACTCAAAAGATAAAGAAGTATCGTTAATTTCTTCATGCTCGTTCCAAGTTCGAAGTACCATTTGTACAAATAAGAATCCCCTCCCTTACATGATTTCTTCTTCATATAGATAGATATAGGATCTATGGGGCAATTACTTAGAAGTACATTTTGTGTAACAGCCCTTCCTATCTGATAGAAAAGGATCCCATGATCCTGAACCGATCTTATCTGGGATCGAAAATCCCAAGTTTTTCTATGAAGAGCTGATCTAATTGTATTAGTTTCTATAATGGATTTCTTCTGTGTAATACTAATTGATAGGGCCTCATTGATAAGTGCTACAAGATCTCGCGCATTGGAACCCATGGTTATGGACCCGAATCCGTTAGTATGGAACATCTTCTTTTCCAAGTGAAATCCTCTAGTATATGAAAGAATGAAAAAGTGCTTTCGTTGTTGTGGAAGAAGAAGCCTTCGTATCTT